TTTGAACCTGTGACATTTTGTACCCAAAACAAACGCGCTACCAAACTGCGCCACATCCCTTTTGTTCCACAGTTTCATTGTATAGAATTTCTCTCTTAGTTTCCACACAGTTATTTCCCCACACCTTTTTTTGCTCATTTCGTCTTTTTTGTTCCATTTAACATATAATAGTAAAAGATTTGTATACAAGAATAAATCAGTATTTTTTATTTTCTCGTTATCTATTTTCTCGGCAAGAGGGAGAATTTTTTAGTTATTTTATAATTTTACGATAAGGTACTATCTTATTGACTTTTACTGGATCATTGGATAATTATTAATAATAAAATAAAGGAATTCCATTTTAATTAGGTATTAGGTATTACGTGTACAACTATGGGTGGTCTGGTCTTTAAGGACCTATCTATCGAATCATATATGTTTTATTTTTTACAATAAAATAAAAAAAGGAGGATTTTCAATGCGAGATTTAAAAACATATCTCTCCGTGGCACCAGTACTAAGTACGCTATGGTTTGGGGCTTTAGCGAGTCTATTAATAGAGATTAATCGTTTTTTTCCGGATGCGCTAACATTCCCCTTTTTTCATTCTAGTTAATAACATAGTAAGGAATGAAGAAGATTAAAGATAGAATCAAATATCTGTGACTAATCCCTTCTCCTATTTTCTCTTTTTTCCCCTTTTTTTAGAATTCAAATTGAGGGAGGAAAGGGAAAAATAAAGTCTCTTTAACATCTGGGAAATTAGGGGTCCAATTCGAATTAAATTTCAATCAATATTCCTAATATAATAAAAAATATAATAAAAGAATGGGAGTAGAATGCGGGTTGAAGGTCTAAGTAAAGAATATTATCCAAGATGATATTTAAATCCAAAATTAAAAGGAGGTTCATGGCCAAGGGTAAAGATGTTCGAGTAACAGTGATTTTGGAATGTGCCAGCTGTGCCCGAAACAACGTTAATAGGGTATCAACGGGCATTTCCAGATATATTACTCAAAAGAACCGCCACAATACACCTAATCGATTAGAATTGAGAAAATTCTGTCCATATTGTTACAAGCATACGATTCATGGGGAGATAAAGAAATAGATCGAATTGAGTACTTGTATATTACCTCTTCAAGGAAGGGAAAGGGGTGGCATTCTATCTATATCTATAATTAAATCGAATAGAACAATTCCATATAATTCTATATAAATAGAAATCTAAATCGAAAAAAAAATACTATTTTCATTTTGAATTAAAATGAATTCAAATTAAGAAATAGAATTTTCGAGAAAAAGAATAAAATTAACTAATAAAACAAACCATGGATAAACCCAAGCGACCTTTTCTTAAATCAAAACGACCCTTTCGTAGACGTTTGCCTCCTATTCAATCGGGGGATCGAATTTCTTATAGAAATATGAGTTTAATTAGTCGATTTATTAGCGAACAGGGAAAAATCTTATCGCGACGAGTGAATAGATTGACCTTGAAACAACAACGTTTAATTACTATGGCTATAAAACAAGCTCGTATTTTATCTTTGTTACCCTTTCTCAATAATCAGAAACAATTTGAAAGAACAGAGTTAACCGATAGAACTACAGGTCTTAGAACCAGAATTAAAAGGGTTTACTCTTGAATCATAATTTCAATACTCAAAGACAAGATTAGTTCTTTTCCGAGAATCCAGATGTGCCGTATGAAAAAAAAAGAATTGGAGAAAGCTTTTTGTATTGAACGTGTTCATTCATTTTGACTACTTTTTATCTTAATCATTTCTATTCTACCTTCCCGGAGACTGAACTCCGGGAAAACACGTTTACAATATTCCAGTAGATTCTTTCTAATCTACTTCTTTTGTGATCTCATTGGAAATCATATAAAAACAATTCCTGTTTGATATGGCTATTTGTGCAAGTATTTTACGATTAAGAATCAACTGTCTCTTGTACAGATCATGTATTAATCGACTATACCTATAGAATATTAAACTCTCGCGAATTACTGCGTTTATACGAGTGATCCACAGACGACGAAACTCTCTCTTTTTAATATCCCGATCCCGATGAGCTGAAAACAAAGCTCTTATTCTCTGTTGAGTAATAGTTCGAGTAAGTCTTGAATGGGCCCCTCGAAAGCTTGATGCAAATAAACGAATTTTTGTTCTACGTCTTCGAGCTATATATCCACGTCTAATTCTAGTCATTGAATCGATGAAACTTTCACGAATAACTAATTGATTTGTTCTCTTTCAGTTATTCTTTTAACACTTCCTAATCTATTAATAACAAAACGGATTTTTCCAATGTATAAACTAGAAATTCCAATGGCTTTGGCTACTATAACCTTCCTAACCACGATTTTTTTTATTTCAATTCGAAATAAGAAAGAAATTCTATTTTTTTACAGGTGTCAAAAATATAGCAAATAAAAAATATAAAACGGATAAAGAAATTGTGTAGTGGGTTCCATCGTTTCTATGGTAACTTCTTAAACGGCGAGGTCTTCTCTATACACCGGAGCCTTCACTTCATTTAATCCAGGTTATTGGTAACTTGTATAGTTCATCCTCTTTTGCTCTACCCATGAATTATCCAGTAATAGTCCTTTCACAACGAAACCCATCTATACAGTAACGGTATTTAATTAGGAAAGTTAGCTGGGTAGCTGACCCTTTATAGTCCGTTCTTGACAGAGTAGGGGCGTAATCTTTATGCTTAAAAAGAATTCCTCCGCTTAATGGATAATCATTTTATACCAATGGAGAATTTCTTCTCAGCTTACATTGCGGTAATTCGATTTGCACCAATGGAAGCCATAAAATTCATACACAATGCAGGAATATGAAAGGGGTTCTTTGTTTCTTTGTTTTAGATAAATAATAAATAAAAAAAGGCCCCCTCCTCGATTCTATCCTATTTACCTTACCGGTACTCATCATTGATATTGGCACCTTGTTTTTTACCGGCTCATTATATGATCGAAACGAGTCGCGCATACACCCGAGTACATGTTCCTCGTCGTTGAGGACATCCCCTAAGAGCGGGGGATTTAGTGACATTTCTGATTGGCTGTCTTGTATTTCTAATAAGTTGTTTAATAGTTGGCATGTTGAATTGGATACATAATGGACTGGTTTAGATTGATCCTAACCGGATGATTATGAATTATGTCTATTTCTCTTAAAATAAATAGTAAGTTAATAAATATTAAACGCAGTTAAAAAATTTCCAATCACGAATTTGCGTGAATTACATGTTATTTTCATTTAACCGCCACAAGATCAACAATTCCATAAGCTTGTGCTTCTGTTGCTGACATAAAAACGTCTCTTTCCATGTCTTCGGATACAACCCATAGGGATTTGCCCGTTTTTTGTCCATAAACCCTTGTGATGGTTTCGCGCAGTTTCAACAGTTCTTCCGCTTCCAGGATAACCTCTCCCGTCGCTGCTTCATAAAACGAACTAGCAGGTTGATGGATCATTACCCTGATAATAGAATATAATAGAATAAAAAGTTTTTCTAGCTTACATGATGAAGCGTATAGAAAATAAATATAAAGAAAAAGAATGGAATAATACGAACGAAAAAGATCGAATTGAACAACCGTACAGGCATACCTCTTGCATATGCATACGGCTCTGCACTAAGATTGACCTAACTTGGTCTCTTTATTGAAATTATTGAAAAAAGAAAGAGAAACATAGAGTATATCATACCCAGGTGGTTAAATGATCAAAAAGCCGTCTTTCCTTTCGGAATATGTATAAAATACTATGGTGGCTCCGTTGCCTTCTATCTTAATTATCTTAATGTGATTTCTTTTGGATGTGATTCGGCAATCCCAAAGTTTCTTTTTGTTTCAATCAAAGAAAAAATATTTTTTTGCGCACCTCTTGGATTCTTTTCTTTTGATAACATGAATATTGTTAAGAGCCCTTTAGTGTGATAGTGTAAACAAAAAAGGTTTGTGACGCTAAACCCAACTCCCAATTATAAAATCGAGAAGACCCTTTAATCTCATACTACTCTCTCGATACATAATCTAAATCTAATTTTTTCAAAAGAATCAAAAAATTGAGAATATCGAATGCAAAGTGCCATGCTATTATTGCTTACTATTTCCTAGGGCGAAGGCACAGTCTTCCCTTTTCTCTTAAATAAATCTCATTGGCGCCAAGCGTGAGGGAATGCTAGACGTTTGGTAATTTCCCCCCCGACCAGGATAAAAGATCCCATTGACGCGGCTAACCCCATGCATATTGTATGAACATCTGGTCGCACAAATTGCATAGTATCATAAATAGCTATTCCGGGTATTACCCACCCGCCGGGAGAGTTTATAAACAAATAAAGATTCTTGTTATCATCTTCAATACTGAGATATATCATAAGACCAATAAGTTGATTTGAGATCTCGCTATCAACTGCTTGTCCTAAAAAAAGTAATCTTTCTCGATAAAGTCGGTTAATTAGGGTACAATTGTATCCCTTCGGAATCGTACACGCACCTTTTGATGCATACGGTTCAAAAAAATCTCAAAAACAAAAAAAAAAAGAATCAATGTATGGATTCCAAACCTATCTCTTTTCCCATAACGGGGTTTTTCTTAAAAAAAGATTTTATTCTTGAATAAAGACGAGTTTGACTGCTTTCTTTTTCTTATAATTCTAATAAAGAAAAAGTCACTAAATTTATTGAATTAACTTCTCATTGATGTATTGTTTCATCAACCAACCCCGATGATATTTTCTTGTTCCTGAGTGGGTCTCTTTTCTCTTTTTAGGTTTATGCTCTACTCTGGGTAAAGATTGACTCGATTTTGATTTGCACATATTTTGATTTGCACATATAGGACAAATATTGTTATTACCGTTTTCTTTTTTTATGACTTTCTGCTTATTTTTTCAATTCAGTTTATACGTTCTACAAAGTTTTGATTAATAGTTTGAAATCAACCCACAGATGTTCCACATAGGAATCATTTAGGATCGAACTAGGAATCGTAGATATATTACTAATTGAGTTGGGTTTTTCTAAACAGAGCCTGAATACTTTATTTTTTTTAGTTCAGCCAAGCTAACCATAAATCATTGTAATTGAGAATAATAAATATATGGATCCTCTCAAAACGGATCAAATTGCACTTCACGCTCCAAAATTTTTATGATTTAATGACTCCTTCTTGGGCGAAACGGAGGATATCTCGATTGAGGAGAGAACGGGTAAATTCCATATGACCCAGTATATCTGACAAGTCGCACTATACGTCGACCCAAGATGCTTCTCCCTCTCCAGGGCTTCGGAAAGGTACTTTTGGAACACCAATAGGCATTTGCTTAAAGAAAAAACTAAGTAATATATTTCACTTTGATGTAAAAACGTAAGAATATGATTTTTTTGTGTTTATAATTTTTAAATATGGGCTTTTATCGGATTTCTTTTTTGCATAGATTACAAAAAGTTAGAAAGAAAAAAAGAAGGAATAAAGTCAAATTAGTAGGATATAGGGTGATGAGTAGATTGCTACTCGAAAATGTTATTCAACCCCATTGCGTATTGATACTTATCGAGTATAGAATAAATCTGCTTCTTTTTGTTCCTATGAATATAATTATTCCGTTAATTAATTAAACAATTAAAAGGTTTTAGTAATAACAGATTAACAACAGAATAGAAAAAGAATAAAAGAATAACTATTATATTAACTCCCGTTCTTAAATAATTTACTGAATAGCGAGGATCGATAGGATAGTCACAGTAGAGTCTTTTCTAATGCAATAAAGTTACGCAGTGTCTATCTATCTTTGATAAAGGGGAATTTCTATGGGTTTGCCTTGGTATCGTGTTCATACTGTTGTATTGAATGATCCCGGCCGATTGCTTTCTGTTCATATAATGCATACGGCTTTGGTTGCTGGTTGGGCTGGTTCGATGGCTCTCTATGAATTAGCAGTTTTTGATCCCTCTGATCCTGTTCTTGATCCAATGTGGAGACAGGGTATGTTCGTTATACCCTTCATGACTCGTTTAGGAATAACCAATTCATGGGGCGGTTGGAGTATTACAGGAGGATATACTGTAACGAATCCGGGTATTTGGAGTTATGAAGGTGTAGCTGGGGCACATATTATGTTTTCTGGTTTATGCTTTTTGGCAGCTATCTGGCATTGGGTGTATTGGGATCTTGAAATTTTTTTTGATGAACGTACAGGAAAACCTTCTTTGGATTTACCTAAGATCTTTGGAATTCATTTATTTCTTTCAGGAATGGCTTGCTTTGGGTTTGGTGCATTTCATGTAACAGGTTTGTATGGTCCTGGAATATGGGTGTCCGATCCTTTTGGACTAACTGGAAAAGTACAACCTGTAAGTCCCGCATGGGGCGTAGAAGGTTTTGATCCTTTTATTCCGGGAGGAATAGCCTCTCATCATATTGCAGCAGGTACATTGGGCATATTAGCAGGTCTATTCCATTTGAGTGTCCGCCCGCCACAACGCCTATACAAAGGATTGCGTATGGGAAATATTGAAACCGTACTTTCCAGTAGTATAGCTGCTGTCTTTTTTGCAGCTTTTGTTGTTGCTGGAACTATGTGGTATGGTTCCGCAACTACTCCGATTGAATTATTTGGGCCCACTCGTTACCAATGGGATCAGGGATACTTTCAGCAAGAGATATATCGAAGAGTTAGTATGGGGCTGGCAGAAAATCAAAGTTTAGCAGAAGCCTGGTCGAAAATTCCTGAAAAATTAGTTTTTTATGATTACATCGGAAATAATCCGGCGAAGGGAGGATTATTCAGAGCGGGCTCGATGGATAACGGGGATGGAATAGCAGTTGGGTGGTTAGGACATCCCATCTTTAGAGATAAGGATGGTCATGAACTTTTTGTACGTCGTATGCCTACCTTTTTTGAAACATTTCCCGTTGTTTTGGTAGACGGCGACGGAATTGTTCGAGCGGATGTTCCTTTTCGAAGGGCAGAGTCAAAGTATAGTGTTGAACAAGTTGGTGTAACTGTTGAGTTCTATGGTGGTGAACTCAATGGAGTCAGTTATAGCGATCCTGCTACTGTGAAAAAATATGCTAGACGCGCTCAATTGGGTGAAATTTTTGAATTAGATCGTGCTACATTGAAATCCGACGGTGTTTTTCGTAGCAGTCCAAGGGGTTGGTTTACTTTTGGACATGCTTCATTTGCTTTGCTCTTCTTCTTCGGACACATTTGGCATGGTGCTAGAACCCTGTTCAGAGATGTTTTTGCTGGTATTGATCCGGATTTGGATGCTCAAGTCGAATTTGGAGCATTCCAAAAACTTGGAGATCCAACTACAAGAAGACAAGCAGCCTGATATAAGACTATTTTGGTTTCTTTCGTCTCTGTTTTCTTTCTGGAATTTTTCCTGGGGGTCAGAGAAACCTTGATCACTGCTTTTTTGCTCGTGTTAGTTCTTTATTTTTTATCCGATAGACGGTCCCTCACAAATAAACAAATACAAATAAAAGGGAACAAACAGGTATGAAAGCTATAATTGTAAACTACGATCAAATCTATGGAAGCACTAGTTTATACATTCCTCTTAGTGTCGACTTTAGGAATAATTTTTTTTGCTATCTTTTTTCGAGAACCGCCTAAAGTTCCAACTAAAAAGATAAAATGATTTTTCAGTATCTCAATTGACGTAATGAGCCTCGCAATGTTTTGAGGCTCATTACGTCAACTAGTCCCCATGTTCCTCAAATGGATCTCTTAGTTGTTGAGAAGGTTGCCCAAAAGCGGTATATAAGGCATACCCTGTAAAACTTACAAGTAAACCAGATAGAAAGATGGCTACTAGGGTTGCTGTTTCCATTCTTATAAAATTTCAAAACCTCAATGGATCCATGATATCATTTATTTACAACTACAACGGAATGGTATACAAAGTCAACAGATCTCAATGAATACAATAGGATTTATGACTACACAAACTGTTGAGAACGGTGATCCAAGGCGAACGGCTGTAGGGGATTTATTAAAACCCTTGAATTCGGAATATGGTAAAGTAGCCCCTGGCTGGGGAACAACTCCTTTGATGGGCGTCGCAATGGCTCTTTTTGCCATCTTTTTATCTATTATTTTGGAGATTTATAATTCTTCCGTTTTATTGGATGGAATTTCAATGAATTAGGTCTATAAAAATTGTAAAGTCATACAAAAGGAATCATTTCGAGCTCGTACTTTGAGCCCATTATATATACTTTGTTTTGGGAGTTTGACCGCGGAATTTTTTTTTGTTTCTGTATTTCCGGGATATGAGTGTGTGACTTGTTATAATCGATCCTATTGATAGTACAGAGTGTGGCTCTGTCATCTTCATAGAGATGGGTCTCCTTCGTCGGATATTTATTCTAGTATCTGGAACACGGAATATATGAAATCGATTAAGAAATATTTGAACTATGATTCATACCTAATGTTCAGATCTCCTATCCGGATTCCAAAAAATTTTTGAAGTCTTTGAAATTTTAGGCATTCTATCTATTTATGGGATGGGTGATAGTCGAAGGGTTCTTACTCAGGGAATCCTTGACTTTACTTAGGTTTTTTTATTGAATCGTCAAGGTTCTAGTATGAATCTGAGGTTTTAATCAATTCATAGGTTTCTTAACAAGAGAATTCCTATCAATACAATAAAAACAATATGAAAATCCACATTATACACAAAAACAAATTAAAAACGAAATAGGAAAAGAGTGGATTTAAGAGGCACGTAAGGATTAACATAAAGACGACTTAGCCAACTTGAAATTTTGGTAGTATCACCACAAATAACGAGGAGCTTTTGGATTTTTCTTATTTACTAAATTTACTAAAGTCAGATAAGATTGAATTTTTGATTCAAAATAAAAAATAAAAAGGTTTCAAACTTTCATTATATATCCGTTGCAATTAGTATTTGGGTGTTTTTGCTTGAGCTGTATGAGATGAAAGTCTCATATACGGTTCTCGGGGGGGGGCTTCCGCCTATCTCAATAAAGTCTACGATTGGTTCGAAGAACGTTTAGAGATTCAGGCGATTGCAGACGATATAACTAGTAAATATGTTCCTCCACATGTCAATATATTTTATTGTTTAGGGGGAATTACGCTTACTTGTTTTTTAGTACAAGTAGCTACAGGATTTGCTATGACTTTTTACTACCGTCCGACGGTTACTGAGGCTTTTACTTCTGTTCAATACATAATGACTGAAGCGAATTTTGGTTGGTTAATTCGATCAGTTCATAGATGGTCGGCAAGTATGATGGTCCTAATGATGATTCTTCATGTATTTCGTGTATATCTTACCGGTGGATTTAAAAAACCTCGTGAATTAACTTGGGTTACGGGTGTGGTTCTTGCTGTATTGACTGCATCTTTTGGCGTAACTGGTTATTCCTTACCTCGGGACCAAATTGGTTATTGGGCAGTGAAAATTGTAACAGGTGTACCCGAAGCAATTCCTATAATAGGATCGCCTTTGGTAGAATTATTGCGTGGAAGTGCTAGTGTGGGACAATCTACTTTGACTCGTTTTTATAGTTTACACACTTTTGTATTGCCCCTTCTTACTGCCGTATTTATGTTAATGCACTTTCTAATGATACGTAAACAAGGTATTTCTGGTCCTTTATAGATTTATAGAAAAGATATTTGATAGAAATTTGGAATGAATCATTTATCCATTTATCGCTAGGGGGAGTACTATTTCATTGCTATAAATATATCTTGTTGAGAATAATAAGACATATCTTTGGATCTTTCCCCTTCAACTATTCCTGTCAAATAAATCAAATAACTAATAATAAAATAGTTAGGGAATTGAAGGGAATTCTCTGAGGAGAAAATGGATTATGGGAGTGGGTGACTTGAACTATTAATTAGTCTGTGTAGATATATGTCTGCTACATTGTCATTGGCATTTACAACTAAATGTGTCTTTGTTCCAACCTTGGCGTAAGTTCTATACAGAGGATAG